ATTTCAATATGGGTTCCGACGAGGCCAATTTAGTAATTCGTAAAGCTGAGGTTAACGAGGGTACTGCCGTGAAGAAATTAAAACCACGGGCTCGAGGACGTAGTTATGCGATAAAAAAAGCTACCTGTCATATAACTATTGTAGTGCAAGATAGATCTTTAGATGAATATGAAGAGATATCTTTCTATTCGTTAAAAAACCCTAGATGGAAAAAGACAACTATGGTATATGATGATGCGTATAATAGCGAGGTAGTATGGGACAAAAAATAAATCCACTTGGTTTCCGACTTGGGACAACCCAAAGCCATCATTCCCTTTGGTTTGCACAACCAAAAAATTATTCTGAGGGTCTACAAGAAGATCAAAAAATAAGAGATTTTATCAAAAATTATGTTCAAAAGAATATGAGAATATCCTCCGGCGCCGAGGGAATTGCCCGCATAGAGATTCAAAAAAGAATCGATTTGATCCAGGTCATAATCTTTATGGGGTTCCCGAAGTTATTAATCGAAAGTAGACCGCGAGGAATCGAAGAATTACAGATGAATCTACAAAACGAATTTCATTATGTGAACCGAAAACTTAACATTGCTATCACAAGAATTGCAAAACCTTATGGAAATCCTAATATTCTTGCAGAATTTATAGCCGGGCAATTAAAGAATAGAGTTTCATTTCGAAAAGCAATGAAAAAGGCTATTGAATTGACTGAACAAGCAGATACAAAAGGAATTCAAGTACAAATTGCAGGGCGTATCGACGGAAAAGAAATTGCACGTGTCGAATGGATCAGAGAAGGTCGGGTTCCCCTACAAACCATTCGCGCTAAAATTGATTATTGTTCCTATACAGTTCGGACTATCTATGGGGTATTAGGCATCAAAATTTGGATTTTTATAGACAAGGGAGAGGAATAACAAAACTTTCATTGTTTTTCCGTCGATAGAACAAAAAGGGGGAAACTCATTCATTCTTTTTCTGGCCAATCAAAAAAATTCTGAATTCTTTAATTCTTTTAATTCTATAGGGTTGAATAAAAATTAGATTGACCTTTTGTTTTGATATAATTGCTATGCTTAGTGTGTGACTCGTTGGTTTTAGGGGGTTGGGATTAAAAAAGACCGGCCCAGTAGTATAAAAACCAACCCATCGCTTCATATTATCTGGATCTAAAGAACCTGTCAAGATATGCCAAATCGGTCATATCTTTGTAGCAACTGAAATTTTTTTACAATTAAACTTTAATGAATTCTAAGTTTAAAACAAAATACAGAACAAGAGTGTGGATAAATGGAAGGGTGAGAGAAAGAAAGAAAAAAATATCAATGATATAGAATTCCAATATGTAAGGTCTATGAGTCCTCTCATAACAGTGTAATAAAGCATCAATACTAATTGATTCATCCATAATGAAATATTAAATGAATCCTTCTTATAGATTATAGAAGAAAAAACTCAAGAGCTTCGAGCCAATAAAGACTAAGAAGATTGACTCAAGGATAAATTGGATTAGAAGCTTCGTTGTAAAATTCTGACCTAACCATTTAGTACGAAGTGGTGGGGACGAAGGAACCTGTGAATGCAAAAGATTTTATTCAACAAATGAATCTTAATGATTCACTCGTTGGGATGGCGAAATGAACCGGAAATCAATTCATCTATTCGGAGAAATGACGAACAAGTGCTAGGACTGAAATAGAGATTGCAAGAGTCAATATTCGCCCGCGATAATTTTTTTTGAATTTGAATTGGTAAACCTGGATAAAAGACAAAAGAAAATAAAGATTTAATAGGACGTTCCAAAAAAAAAAACGATTTTTTATCCAATTTTTTCTAAAAATGTTCTAATATCTATGCAAATTAATTGAAATTCCATTTGGAATCCTTTTATTCGCGAGGAGCTGGATGAGAAGAAACTCTCACGTCCAGTTCTGTAGTAGAGATGGACTTCCGAAACAACCATCAATTATAACCCCAAAAGAACTAGATTCCGTAAACAACATAGAGGACGAATGAAGGGAATATCTTATCGAGGTAATCATATTTGTTTCGGTAAATATGCTCTTCAGGCGCTTGAGCCTGCTTGGATCACATCTAGACAAATCGAAGCGGGTCGACGAGCAATGACACGAAATGCACGCCGTGGTGGAAAAATATGGGTCCGTATATTTCCAGACAAACCAGTTACAATAAGACCCGCCGAAACACGTATGGGTTCGGGGAAAGGATCCCCTGAATATTGGGTAGCTGTTGTTAAACCGGGGCGAATACTATATGAAATGGGCGGAGTAACTGAAAATATAGCTAGAAGGGCGATTTTAATAGCAGCATCCAAAATGCCTATACGAACTCAATTTATTATTTCGGGATAAAAATGTAGAACCAACACAAATGAGTCTTGGGAATGAAAGAAAACCGCAGGTTTCTTTTTTTTGACAAACAATATTTCTTTTATTTTCTTCATCCTTTGCAGTGGAAGAATAGACTCAAAACTTCATATGATTCAACCTCAGACCCATTTAAATGTAGCGGATAACAGCGGGGCTCGAAAATTGATGTGTATTCGAATCCTAGGAGCTAGTAATCGCCGATATGCTCATATTGGTGACGTTATTGTTGCTGTGATCAAAGAAGCAGTACCAAACATGCCCCTAGAAAAATCAGAAGTAGTAAGAGCTGTAATTGTTCGTACCTGTAAAGAACTTAAACGTGACAGCGGTATGATAATACGATATGATGACAATGCTGCAGTTGTGATTGATCAAGAAGGAAATCCAAAAGGAACTCGAATTTTTGGTGCAATCCCCCGCGAATTGAGACAATTCAATTTTACTAAAATAGTTTCATTAGCTCCCGAGGTATTATAAAATGGGAGCCTGATATCTTTGGGGTCTTTGAAAAGAAATAGATTAAGAACTAGATTAATTCGTAGATTATGTCTCACGCATATACCTTGAAAAATTCATATTCATAAACCAATAAAAAAACATGTTAATTAGATCCAATTTTGAGGCACCAAAAATTTTACTTCATCATGGGTAGAGACACTATTGCTGAGATAATAACCTCTATACGAAATGCGGATATGGATAGAAAAAGAGTTGTTCGCATAGCATCTACTAATATTACCGAAAATATTGTTAAAATACTTTTCCGAGAAGGTTTTCTCGAAAACGTCAGAAAACATCGAGAAAAAAACAACAATTTTTTGGTTTTAACCCTGCGACATAATAGAAGGAATAGGAAAAGATCCCATACCTGTAGAAATTTTTTAAATTTAAAACGGATCAGCCGACCCGGTCTACGAATCTATTCTAACTCTCAACGAATTCCTAGAATTTTAGGTGGAATGGGGATTGTAATTCTTTCTACTTCTCGAGGTATAATGACAGACCGGGAGGCTCGACTAGAAAGAATCGGCGGAGAAATTTTATGTTATATATGGTAATCCTTTTAATATCCAAATGGGATCCGAAACCTCTTCCTATTTGTAAAAAAAAAAAGAAAGGGGTGAGTTGTCTAATATCGTTTCTCCTACATTAGTTGATACTTCAAGGGGGCTTTACCTGAAATGAAAGAACAAAAATGGATTCATGAGGGTTTAATTACCGAATCGCTTCCCAATGGCATGTTCCGGGTTCGGTTAGATAATGAAGATCTGATTATAGGTTATGTTTCAGGAAAGATCCGACGTAGTTTTATACGGATACTGCCAGGAGATAAAGTCAAAATTGAAGTAAGTCGTTATGATTCAACTAGAGGACGTATAATTTATCGACTCCGAAACAAGGATTCGAAAGATTAGGTGGTTTTTATTCAATACGATTCGAGATGAAAAATTGCAAGAAACTTATTTTCTACCAAGAAGTAGATTCAGAATTAAGATAAGGAATGAAAAATATGAAAATAAGAGCTTCCGTCCGTAAAATTTGTGAAAAATGTCGACTAATCCGCAGACGGGGGCGCATTAGAGTAATTTGCTCGAACCCGAGACATAAACAAAGACAAGGATAATCAGACTCACCAAAGGAATAAACGTACAAATAAAGAATCTGTTTTGACATCAAATGGATATATTCCATATATTTCTGACTCATATTTATGAGATGCTACAATATGGCAAAAGCTATACCGAGAATTGGTTCACGTAAAAATGTACGTATTGGTTCACGTAAAAGTGCACGTAGAATACCAAAGGGAGTTATTCATGTTCAAGCAAGTTTCAATAATACTATTGTCACCGTTACAGATGTACGGGGTCGGGTCGTTTCCTGGTCCTCGTCCGGTACTTGTGGATTCAAGGGTACGAGAAGGGGGACGCCCTTTGCCGCTCAAACTGCAGCGGCAAATGCTATTCGTACAGTAGTAGATCAAGGTATGCAACGAGCCGAAGTCATGATAAAAGGTCCCGGTCTCGGAAGAGACGCCGCATTACGAGCTATTCGTAGAAGTGGTATACTATTAACTTTTGTGCGGGATGTAACCCCCATGCCACATAATGGCTGTAGACCCCCCAAAAAAAGACGTGTGTAGAAATGAAGAGTGAAGAAATTTCAAGAGAAACAAGAGAAATAAATAATTCAATCAAATAAAATATTATTACTATGGTTCGAGAGAAAGTAACAGTATCTACTCGGACGCTGCAGTGGAAGTGTGTTGAATCCAGAACAGACAGTAAGCGTCTTTATTACGGGCGTTTTATTCTGTCTCCACTTATGAAAGGACAGGCCGACACAATAGGCATTGCGATGAGAAGAGCTTTGCTTGGAGAAATAGAAGGAACATGTATCACACGCGTAAAATCTGAGAATGTCCCGCATGAATATTCGACTATAACGGGTATTCAAGAATCGGTCCACGAAATTATAATGAATTTGAAAGAAATTGTATTGAGAAGTAATCTATATGGAACTTGTGGCGCGTCGATTTGCGCCATGGGCCCTGGATATGTAACTGCTCAAGATATGATCTTACCGCCTTATGTGGAAATCGTCGACA